CCTTGAATCCACAAGTACCGGCCGAGGACCAAGAAACAACCCGACCCCGTACATCTGTAACAGTCACAATGGTATTGTTGAAACTTGCTTGAACATGAATAACTCCCTTTGGTAGTCTACGTGTACTTTTACGTGAACCAATACGTCCATTCCTACGTGAACCAATTCTTGGTATAGGTTTTGCCATATTTTAGCATCTCATAAATATGAGTCAGAGATATATGGATATATCCATTTCATGTTAAAACAGATCTTTTATTTTTATTTGTACATTTGGGGTCCTTTATAGAGTTCCTTTTAGAAAAATTATCCTTGTCTTTGTTTATGTCTTGGGTTGGAACAGATTACGATAATTCGTCCCCGCCTACGGATCAGTCGACATTTTTCACAAATTTTACGAACAGAGGCCCTGATTTTCATATTTTGCATTCCTTAACTTAAACTGAATTCCTAATCTACTTCGTGGAAGAAAATAAGTTTCTTGAAATTTCATTTAAAATCTCGACTTGTATCTCCCCAAAAGTAATCTTAAATCACCTAATCGTTCGAGTTCGAATCTTTGTTGCGGAGTCTAAAAATTATACGCCCTCGAGTTGAATCATAACGACTTACCTCAATTTTGACTCTATCTCCTGGTAGTATCCGTATAAAACTACGTCGGATCCTTCCTGAAACATAACCTAGAATCAGATCTTCATTATCTAAACGAACCCGGAACATACCGTTGGGAAGTGATTCAGTAATTAAACCTTCATGAACCCATTTTTGTTCCTTCATTCCAGGTACAACCCCCTTGAAATATCAACTAATGGAGGAGGAGTGATATTAGATAACTCTTTATCTTTTTTTTTTTCACAAATAATCAATTTCATATCTAATTTTGATAGTCGAAGGATTACCATATATAACACAAGATTTCTCCCCCGATTCCTTCTAATCGAGCTTCTCGGTCTGTCATTATACCTCGAGAAGTAGAAATAATTACAATCCCTATACCGCCTAAAATTCTAGGAATTCTTTGATAGTTAGAATAGATTCGTAGACCAGGTCGACTTATCCGTTTTAAATTTAAAATAGTTTGAGATGGCCCCTTCCTATTTCTTCTATGTTGTAGGGTTAAAACCAAAAAATCTTTGTTGTTTTCCCGATGTTTTCTCACGTTTTCTATAAAACCTTCTCTTAAAAGTATTTTTACAATGCTTTCAGTGATGCTAGTAGATGATATTCGAACCGTTACTTTTCTATGCATGTCAGCATTTCGTATAGAGGTTATTATGTCAGCAATAGTGTCCCTACCCATAATGAACTAAAATTTGTGGTTCCTCAAAATTTTGATATAATAAACATGATATTTTTTGTTATGAAGTAACATTATTAAAGGTATATACGTGAGACACAATCTATTAATCATTCAAAATACTCTACTATACCTTATAACTCTATATGATGATGATGTTCTTATCTTATAATACTTCAGGGGCTAATGACACTATTTTAGTAAAATTTAACTTTCTTAATTCTCGGGCGATCGCACCAAAAACTCGAGTTCCTTTTGGATTTCCTTCTTCATCAATGACAACTGCAGCATTGTCATCATATCGTATTATCATACCATTATCGCGTTTGAGTTCTTTACAAGTACGTACAATTACAGCTCTGATCACTTCCGATCTTTTTAGGGGCATATTTGGTACTGCTTCTTTGATCACAGCAACAATAACATCACCAATATGAGCATATCGGCGATTACTAGCTCCTAGTATTCGAATACACATCAATTCTCGGGCCCCGCTGTTATCTGCTACATTCAAATAGGTCTGGGGTTGAATCATATCATTTTTTTTATCTGTTCTTTCAATGCAAAACAAAAGGGGCAAAAAAAAAAAGAAACCTGCAATTGCTTTTTTATTCCAAGAACTCTTTCTTTTGGTTATACGTTTCTATCACGAAATAATGAATTGAGTTCGTATAGGCATTTTGGATGCCGCTATTGAAATAGCCTTTCGAGCTATATTTTCTGCTACTCCACCCATTTCATAAAGTATTCTACCTGGTTTAACAACAGCTACCCAATATTCGGGAGATCCTTTACCCGACCCCATACGTGTTTCCGCAGGTCTTACTGTAACGGGTTTGTCTGGAAATATACGTACCCATATTTTTCCACCACGGCGGGCATTTCGTGTCATTGCTCGTCGCCCTGCTTCTATTTGTCTAGATGTGATCCAAGCGGGTTCAAGTGCCTGAAGAGCATATCGACCGAAACAAATAGAATTACCTCGATACGATATTCCCCTCATTCTTCCTCTATGTTGTTTACGGAATCTGGTTCTTTTGGGGTTATAGTTGATGGTTGTTTCGCAATGCCATCTCTACTACAGAACTGGACATGAAAGTTTCTTCTCATCCAGCTCCTCGCGAATCAAAACAATTGAAAAAAAAGTCGCGGGCGAATATTTACTCTTTTATCTTTTAAAATAATAGCTAGTTCAGTTGTAGG